CAATTTTGCATTGAAAAAATATACGTAGATATCTTTTTATGTATTATTAATATGCGCAGAATTTCTCTACAACTTTTTATGGAATCAACAAAAAAAATTCTTGAAAAATACATTGACAATAATGAAATAAATAAAGATAAAGAAAGAATTAATAAAAAAAAACAAAATAAAATTGACTTCATTTCGCCTATGACTATAAAAAGGGGTTTTGATAATCTTAGAAATAGTAAGCAGAAGCCACATCTTTTTTTTGATTTATCTTATTTGTCACAAAAATATGTATTTTTTAAATTGTCACAAACCCAAGTTATTAACTTCAATAAGTTAAGATCTATTCTTCAATATAATGGACCATCTTTTTTTCTTAAGAATGAAATAAAGGATTTTTTTGGAAGACAAGGAATATTTGATTCCAAAGTAAGACATAACAAACTTTCAAATTATGAAAAGAATCCATGGAAAAACTGGTTAAGAAGTAATTATCAATATGATTTATCTCAGATTACATGGTCTACATTAGTCCCACAAAAATTGCGAAATCAAATAAATCAATGCCATACGTCTCAAAATGATGATTTAAAGAAATGGTATTCCTATGAAAAAGACCCATTATTGGATTACAAAAAAAAACAAAATTTGAAAGTATATTTATTACCAAATAAAGAGGAGAATTTTCAAAAAAACTATAGATATGATCTTTTCTCATATAAATATATTAATTCTGAAACTAAGAATAAGCCTGATATTTATAGAGCATCATTAGAAACAATAAAGAAGCAAGAAAATTCCACCAAAAAAAAAGAAACTTTTTTTAACATAGTCAAGAATATTCCTATCAAGAATTATCTAGAAAAAAGTGATATTATATATATGGAAAAAAATACAGATAGAAAATATTTGGGTTGGCAATTTAATACAAATATTCAGGTTGAACCTAATATAAGGGAGAATTCTCATAATAATGGTCTTTTTTATCTTCCGATTAAATCTAATTCCGAAATCAATTATAAAAAGGTCTTTTTTGATTGGATGGGGATGTCTTTTGATTGGATGGGAATGAATGAAAAATTCTTAATCTTAAATCACCTCATATCGAATCCGAAAGTTTTTTTATTTCCAGAGTTTTTAATACTTTATCATAAATATAAAGAGAAACCTTGGTTTATCCCAAGCAACTTACTTCTTTTTAATTTGAATATAAATCCTAATTTTAGTGAAAATCCAAATATCAAAGGAAAGCAAGAGGCGGATGAATATTTTTTAAATTTTAGCCCATCAAATTCAAAACAATATTTTGAATTAAAGAAGCAAAACAATATTGAAGAATATTTTTTAGAATCCATCGAAAAACTAAAAGTATTCCTTAAAGGGGATTTTCCTTTGCAATTAAGATGGACTGGACGTTTGAATCAATTGAATCAAAAAATGATGAATAATATCCAGATATATGGTCTCCTGGTTAGCCTCATAAATGTAAGAAAAATTACTATATCCTATATTCAAAGGAAAGAAATGAATCTGGATATAATGAGAAGGCGTTTAAATCTTACACAATTAACGAAAAAGGGAATATTAATTATGGAACCTACCCGTCTATCTGTAAAAAATGACGGACAGTTTTTTATGTATCAAATCATAGGTATTTCATTGGTTCATAAAAGTAAGCACCAAAGTAATCAAAGATACCGAAACCCAAAAAATGTTGCTAAGAATAATTTTGATGAATCCATTACAAGACATAAAAGTCTAAATAAAGACAAAAATAATTATGATTTGCTTGTTCCTGAAAAAATTTTATCATCTAGACGTCGTAGAGAATTGCGAATTCTAATTTCTTTCAATTTGAATTTAAAGAATCAGAATGGTGTGCATAGAAATAAAACATTTTCCAAGGAGAACAAGATAAAAAATTGGAGTCAATTTTTGGATGAAAGTCAAAATTTTGACCGAAAAAAAAATGAATTAATTAAATTAAAGTTCTTTTTTTGGCCTAATTATCGATTAGAAGATTTAGCTTGTATGAATCGCTATTGGTTTGATACCAATAATGGGAGCCGCTTGAGTATGTTAAGGATATATATGTACCCCTGATTTAAATTTTTGAGTTTTGTATCTATTCTGTTGTTCTATCAATCATATTTTTCATTTTTTTTCTGTCCGTGATCCGTAAATATCCATGTTATATGCAAAGAACCCAATGCTCATATGCCTTGTCTTACATCCCCCTATCGGATAAGTAAATGGCGTAGCGTAAAAATGAAAACTATATATAAATTAATCAACAGAATCTTCGTACTAAACGAGTTGGTATCATCTTTTTTTTTGTATGACTATACAAACGAACTCCAAAAAAAGATTCATTAATGTTCATTGAAAAAACAGGAATCTGTAAGAAATTTTTGATTATTGTGTATACTACATTAAAATTTCTTACATTATTATTACTATTATTACTGATCAATAAAATAAATATCTGTAAAAAGGGGAGTGCGAAATTCTT